TGCCATCCACGCACGAATACCCTCGTTTAAAAGAATATTTTTGGTGTAGAAAGTCTCAAATTCAGGATCTTCCGCTGCACGGATTTCCTGGGAAACGAAGTCATAGGCACGTAGGTTCAGAGCCAGGCCGACTACGCCAATAGCACTCATCCATAAACCGGTGACGGGTACAAATAGCATAAAGAAATGTAACCAACGTTTATTGGAAAAAGCAACACCAAAGATTTGGGACCAAAAGCGGTTAGCAGTGACCATTGAATAAGTTTCTTCAGCTTGAGTTGGGTTAAAAGCGCGGAAGGTATTTGCACCATCACCATCCTCGAATAGAGTGTTTTCTACGGTCGCCCCATGAATAGCGCATAGCAGAGCCGCGCCTAATACTCCGGCAACTCCCATCATATGAAATGGGTTCAACGTCCAATTATGAAATCCTTGGAAAAAGAGGATGAATCGAAATATCGCTGCTACGCCAAAACTCGGCGCAAAGAACCAACCAGATTGCCCCAGTGGATAAATAAGGAATACGGAAACAAAAACAGCGATTGGAGCAGAGAATGAAATTGCATTATAAGGTCGCAATTGAACAGACCGAGCAAGTTCAAATTGACGTAACATGAAACCTATTAGTGCAAAAGCCCCATGGAGAGCGACAAAAGTCCACAGACCCCCTAATTGACACCAACGAGTAAAATCCCCTTGCGCTTCCGGGCCCCATAGTAGCAACAAAGAGTGTGCTAAACTATTGGCAGGGGTGGAAACTGCCGCGGTTAAGAAATTACAACCTTCCAAATAGGAACTAGCCAATCCATGGGTATACCAAGAAGTTACAAAAGTTGTCCCTGTAAACCAACCCCCTAAAGCGAAATAAGCACAAGGAAAGAGCAATAGGCCGGACCATCCTACAAAAACGAAACGGTCCCTTCGTAACCAGTCGTCCATAATATCAAATAGATCATTTTCTTCTTTAGTAACTCTACCAAGGGCTATAGTCATAGTGATCCTCCTATTCAATTACTTCAACCATTTCCGAGCACCTCATATCACTTCCAAGGCATACGATAGTTTAATTATCTGTGGACGATTTCTTTCTCGTTCAATGCCCTTTTTCAATGGTCTCGAAGATAGAAATTTTGCATTTTTATCTATGGGGTCACAACCGAGGTCGTGGTAAATCCATGAATTTGATTCGATTAGTTTTTCTTATACTATAGAAATAAACATTTGAATTCAGCATTATTCCATGACTCCTATTTCAAAGCCTATCCTTTAAGGGAAAAATGAAAATAAAAGTAACCCCTCTTTTCCCACTCGCTCTCTATTGCATGGGTGGAAGAACAAAAATAGGATTCTGAAAAAAAAGGAAAGATATTGAAAAAAAAAAATTGACTTTCGAAATAAATTTTTATGTGTAGCGGAAAGGAGTTGCGATTTTTTCTTATTCCTATAGAACATCTAGTAACAAGAATATGAAATCGTAAATAGCGAAAAATTCTTGCCTTGCGCGGTCTAAGTCTAAGGAAATACAAAAAATCCGCTTATACAATTTCATCTACATCGAATTTATATATCAGAATAGCGAATAGAGGCATCATTCAAGGAGTCAGGTCTACTTACTTTATATTTCTTTCCAATTTTAGGGTGGGTTTGATTTTATGGTGGGTTTGATAAGAATCCTTTTTGCTTTGTTGATAAATAATCAAAAAAGAGTTTTTTATTTTTTATATAACCTGCTTGTTTTATTATAACAAGTCCTATATGGAAATGCCCGCTGAAGAGAAAATCTATCTGATTGTTTCTCAGCCAATATCGAATTTTAGAAAGAAAAAACAAGAATTTTCTTCTTTTTTTTATTAACATTAAGAAAAAAGAATATAACTAAAATGGAATTGGCAATATAATTTTTATGGGCTTTTGAAAGAAAAAGGAAGGATTTTTTGCAATCGTTATTTCTTGCCTCTGTCATATTACGGAAACCTTTCGATTTGGAACGGGGAGAGATGGCTGAGTGGACTAAAGCGGCGGATTGCTAATCCGTTGTACAATTTTTTTGTACCGAGGGTTCGAATCCCTCTCTTTCCGCCCCCTCGGATCATTTGGGACTTTCGAATTGGAAGGAATTCTGACCCCCGGATTTTCTCATAGATAAATGTACGAAACAAATCCAATTTGTAAGAAAAAATTCAAAAAAAAATTGGATTTTTACTCCTCACGCCCAGGATTACGTCCTGGGTCATTAGATAAGAATCCAAAGATAAAGAGGGAAACAAAGAATATCACTACTGTATAAACAAAAAGTTTGAGAGTAAGCATTACATAATCTCCAAGATTTTTTTTTTAAGGAATAGATTACCCGTTTTTCCTTACCACACAGATCCATTAGGATGGGTTTTGTTTATTTTGACACCTAAAAATGCAAAAATCAATTCTTGCAATTTTTTTCAAGAATTGATTTCTAATAAGCACTCTTATCAATATCAAAAATTAGGTTAGGTATTGTGTGGGTACCTAAAGGTACCTGCTCAACGTAGGTGCAGGGGGTAGAAAGGCTGATCCAAATTTATTGCTGCAGCTATACATTCAATGTAGAAGAATTTGAATTTTAGAATCGAAGGTTCATAATATAAGATAAGACTTCTCGGCTTTTATCCATTTTTAGAATTTTTTTGGAATGAATACATCATTCAATTTGGCAGACAGAGTAGTAAAGATTTCATCGAAAACTTACAGCAGCTTGCCAAACAAAGGCTAATAGAAAAAAGAGTACAGGTATGACAGGCATAACATCCACGATTGGGTTGAAAATGGCATAAGCTTCGGGCAATTTGGCGAAGAAAAAACTAGTCGGATAAAGAACAGAATTAAAACAGATACAGGTTAAACTAAGTATATTAGGCATAACAAGCATTTCGTTCTTGTAGAGTAGATAATTGGATTTTGATTGAGTTATTTTTCTAAGGGAAAAAGGAAAAGGCGGATTCAAAATCCTTTTTTCTTCGGACTTTCCCAAACGCAAAATACCTCCTTGTATTCGCACTCTCAAATGAGAATGGAAGAAATTCGACTTTCATATAATATCTTAATAGAATTCCATGTAATGATCAATGCATTTTTTGGATTCTATATTATCCGCATGTCTAGAATCCTAGCAAGAGAGTATCCCTCATTTTTTATGTAATTGAAGTGGGATTGACGAATAACAAAACAAATAAACATACTAGTGTTTATTAGTGTCGGATAAAACCCGAAATGGGGCGTGGCCAAGTGGTAAGGCAGCGGGTTTTGGTCCCGTTACTCGGAGGTTCGAATCCTTCCGTCCCAGATTTTTCTGATGAAACGAAAGATGAAATCGTATTGTACCCCGCACGAGACAAAAGAAAGTTTATTAGAGAGAATAATTATCTCTTATGAACTCTTAGATTAGATGCATTTCTAAGCATTCATTTTCTTTCTCAGAAAACATAATCAAGTGTCAAGTCCAGTCAAATTGAATATCTTTATTTTCATGAAAAATTTGGTCTATACGTAAAACACTGTATAAAAAATGAGACCTATCCCTTTATGATAGAGATAGATTTTTGTTGTATTATATTATTAGCAAAAAGGGTCCTTCTTTGGTTAAGCGAAAACGATCTCGATCTGTGATTCTTTAAATATCCAGAATGATCCATTCTGGTAAGGATAAGGTAAGAACTGTTCGTTGGATAGAATGGATTCCAAAAATCATACTTCTCCTAATTTTTGATTTGGAGTTGCTTCTTTTAGGTAAAAGAAAGAATGCTATAAGTAAAAGCAAAGACCTTAATTTTACTTTACACGAAATGTGTTTTTTTTACTTCATTTTTTTCTTTCTTTTGGTATTCGAGTCGAAGAAGTACGAGAATTCTATAACTACCAAAAAACTTTCAATCTTTTCATTGGAATAGTTTATTTAGTTAATAGTTAATTGTTTTTGTTACGGAAAAATATATTGCTAATCTAATTCTAATATAGTAATTAAATTAATTAAATTTTTTTTTGAGGTTGATAGTTTATTTGTTGGAGAAGAATCGATCCTTCTCTTCTCATTTCAGGATTGACCATCTCGAGTCCTCTGTTGAGAATGGAAATTCAATAATAAATAAGTCTTAAGCAAACTTGTTTATTCGTCTTTTTCGAACTATGTTTCCTTCATATGATAGAATATGGGTTTAAATAAATTGGATCTTTGCGGAGTCTTCCCCGATAAATACTTATTTCTTTTATCCATATTTTTCCATAGATAGCAAGTTTGAATTAGTATACAAAAAACTAAACTAAACCAATGACTATTCATGATCCCATCCATATTGGATCAATTCCCTATACCACTTTGCAATGAAATTTGAGGAATGTTTGTTATGGTGAAACTTCGTTTAAAACGATGTGGTAGAAAGCAACGTGCGACTTGAAGGACATGATCGATTGTGGATTTTGCTATCCATCATTTTTCATAGTAATGAAAATGCTCTTGGCTCGACATAGTCTGTTCTATTCGTCCCGAACCAAATTTGCGCTGGGTTGTTTGTAAGTAAATAGTACACGATGGAGCTCGAGAGGACAGAATTGATTTTTTATCAAGGGAAAGAATCTAGGGTTAGTGAAAACTAATAAATTAGGCCAACTTTGTCAGTCTATCCTTAATATAGAAGTCGAAAGGTTAAAATAAGAAGAAAGTCCAATTTTGGAAAATTGGAAAAACTCTTTCAATTAAAAGTCTATCAAAATCAATCGCTCATATTCGATTTCTATAGAAGAGGGAAATGCTTTATCGAAGGAAATAAGAAAAAAAGGGTATGTTGCTACTCTTTTGAAAGAAAAAAGAATAGGAATTCCCGAAGTAATGTCTAAACCCAAGGATTTCACAAATCAAAGATAAAGAATTCCGGAACAAGTAAACGCGATTTTCAACTGTCTCAACAATAAAATTGTCTCAACAATTGAATTGGATCAGAATAAGGAATAAAAGTAAATTCGTTCGAGATGAGACAAAGAAAAGAGTTTAGAGACGACTCAAAAAATTTCGAAGGATTTTTCCTTTTAAGTCTGTCAGTCAAAATTAGCCAACTTGAGTCATGAGTATAAATGAAATTTGTTTTTTCTGTAAGGAAATTAATGCAAGTCATAGTCGAATTTCTATCTACTTGTATTATAGACAGAAATTCGAATCATTTTCTCGAGCCGTATGAGGAGAAAACCTCCTATACGTTTCTAGGGGGGGCATTGTTTAGCTACATCTATCCCAATAAGCTGTCTATCGAATCGTTGCAATTGATGTTCGATCTCGAAGAGAAGGAAGAGATCTTCGAAAAGTGGGTTTTTATGATCCGATAAAGAATCAAACTTGTTTAAATGTTCCAGCTATTCTCTATTTCCTTGAAAAGGGTGCTCAACCTACAAGAACTGTTTATGATATTTTAAGGAAGGCAGAATTCTTTAAAGAAAAAGAAGGAACTTTGAGTTAATTGAAGAACTAAATGAATAAAAAAGTAGGAGAGGGATCACTAGTATCCCTCGTTGTCTAATTATTTAGACACAATTTGCCTCTTTCTTAGTCCTATTTTTGACTGGATTTATGTCGTGCCAATCCAACATAAGCCCTTATTTTATTTACTTTTTATATCTAATTTGTTTTCTTACCATTGTATTTCCATTGACAAAGGTCTATTGAACAAATAGAATTTGTAGATAGATAGGTCTCTTTATCCTCACTCCATATTAGGTTTTTCTGCCTACACTTCGCTCAAATGATAGGGTTGTCCCTCTTGCATGTACTCTCATACAAGATTTTTTGATTTCTTTAAATAGAAATTGCTAAAAAAATGACAATTTTGCCATCGTGATTGAAGCCGCTCTTTTTTTAACCTTAGTGAAATTTAACCGGACCTGTTCATTTTGGCATTTGAGTGTTTTTAATGGGGGATAAAATCTTTCTTTTGATGTCTTGCTAGTTCAATGTTTTGACAGGAGCGTGCGGTGTAATTCCATTGATTTTTGGGTTTCGATCGTATCTAAGATCCTATTTTATCTGGGTTGCTAACTCAATGGTAGAGTACTCGGCTTTTAAGTGCGACTATGATCTTTTACACATTTGGATGAAGCAACAAATTCGTTCAGACTCTTGGTAGAGTCTAGAAGACCACGACTGATCCTCAAGGGTAATGAATGGAAAAAATAGCATGTCGTAATAAAATCAAATTCTTATTTTTGATTTTTGGAATGGAATAAAAAAATTCCGATTTTCTGGGTCTAGTGAATAAATGGATAGAGTCTGGCTCCAATTCTGGTAAAATAAAAAGCAACGAGCTTAACTTCTTAATTGAAATGATTCCCCGATCTAATTAGACGTTAAAAATAGATTAGTGCCTGATGCGGGGAAAGGTTGGGTTTTCCTATGAGCGGACCCTTGATTTTTTCTTTGTTTTTTTAGAAATCCTAATTATTCTTGATTATGGATTGAAAAGGGATGTTATGGATTGAATGTGTAAAAGAAGCTTTATATTGATAAAGAGACTGTATTCCAAAGTCAAAAGAGCAATTGGCCTGTAAAAATAAAAGATTTGTTCTCTTTTGTAATTAGAACAAACATAAACTAATTGGATAGAAAAGGAAAAGATCTGTGGATTAGACTCCCTTTCTTTCCAGGGTTTGTATTAAAAAATGCAACACCCTGTTCTGACCATATTGCACTATGTATCATCATTTGATAAACCGAGAAATGCTTCCTCTTTCTGATTCAAGTAGAAATACAAATGGAAAAATTCGAAGGGTATTCAGAAAAACAGAAATCTCGTCAACAATACTTCGTCTACCCACTTCTCTTTCAGGAGTATATTTATGCATTTGCCCATGATTATGGATTAAATGATTCCGAGCCTGTGGAAATTGTTAGTTGTAATAACAAGAAATTTAGTTCACTACTTGTGAAACGTTTAATTATTCGAATGTATCAGCAGAATTTTTGGATTAACTCGGTTAATCATCCTACCCAAGATCGATTGTTGGATTACAACAATTTTTTTTATTCTGAGTTTTATTCTCAGATTCTATCTGAGGGGTTTGCGATCGTTGTAGAAATCCCATTCTCGCTACGAGAATTATCTTGTCCGAAAGAAAAAGAAACACCAAAGTTTCAGAATTTACGATCTATTCATTCAATATTTCCCTTTTTAGAAGACAAATTTTTGCATTTACATTATCTATCACATATAGAAATACCCTATCCTATCCATTTGGAAATTTTGGTTCAACTCCTTCAATACCGGATCCAAGATGTTCCATCTTTGCATTTATTGCGATTCTTTCTCAACTACTATTCGAATTGGAATAGTCTTATTACTTCAATGAAATCGATTTTTCTTTTGAAAAAAGAAAATAAAAGACTATTTCGATTCTTATATAACTCTTATGTATCAGAATATGAATTTTTCTTGTTGTTTCTTCGTAAACAATCTTCTTGCTTACCATTAACATCTTCTGGAACCT